TTCAGTAGCTTTTCGATGGCCTCCCTTGCATTACCAGGTATGAGTGGTTTTGTTGCCGAATTAATAGTATTTTTTGGACTAATTACCAGTCAAAAATACCTTTTAATGCCAAAAATACTAATTACTTTTGTAATGGCAATTGGAATGATATTAACTCCTATTTATTCATTATCTATGTCACGCCAGATGTTCTATGGATACAAGATATTTAATGCTCCAAACTCTTATTTTTTTGATTCTGGACCGCGAGAGTTATTTCTTTCAATCTCTATCTTTTTACCCATACTAGGTATTGGTATGTACCCCGATTTTGTTCTTTCACTATCAGTTGACAAGGTCGAAGTTATTCTATCTAATTCTTTTTATAGATAGTTTTGATGAATAAAAAAAAAATCATAGGATTTTTTTTAATCCTTCGTTGTACAATGAAAAAAAGAAGGCTTTTTCTTCTTCTCTTAAGTTAAGTAAAAAAATGAATTTGAATCGGCGCGAACCCTGTGAATCACTACAATATTTGATTCAGAGGGTTCTCATTAGTTCACACAAAGTTTTTTTTATCTCATATGCACTGTACACTTTTCTATTCGTATTCGTAAGAGTCTTTTTTGAATCCTTTTGAATTCAATTAGATGTTAATGTAAATGAACCATAACTATGTAGCCCTATTCCTAATAGATTGACCCCAAAATAGCATATCCAAATTATAAGAAAGCCAATAGACGCCACAATTGCGGAATTTATACCCTTCCATTTTATATTGGTTCGAATATGTAAATAAATCGCGAATACGATCCAAGTAATAAATGCCCAAGTTTCCTTTGGGTCCCAACTCCAATATGATCCCCATGCTTCGTTAGCCCATACTGCTCCAGAAAGTAACCCTATGGTTAAAAAGATAAATCCTAGACTAATAACCCGATAACTCCAATAATCCAATTGTTGAATAAATTGCGACCTGTAATAATTCTTCGGAGAAAAAAAAGAAGTATTTTGTAAAACATTTCTTCTTTCATTCATGTATTCGATTTCACCAAAGAAAAATGACCCATTTAAATTTAATAAATGATTACTTGTAAAAAAAAACTTTCTGTTTTTTCTAACTGCAATGACTAGAAGTGCTACTGATAATAATGATCCACATAAAAGGGCTGCATAGCCCAATATCATCATACTTACGTGCATTATTAACCACTCGGATTGAAGAGCGGGTACTAATATTGCGGATTCGTGTATTTCAGTTAAAAGACCTGAAGTAGCAAAGCCTTGGGTAAAAATAGCACTTGGGCCGATTATTGCGCTTAAAAAATTTTGATTTTTTTTGAAATACGGAACTATATGAATAAGGGAGAAACTCCATGAAAGGAAGATTAATGATTCATATAAATTACTTAGTGGAAAATGTCCCGAATAAATCCAACGAGTAACTAATAATCCTGTTATACAGAAAAAAGTCATTATCATGCCCTTTTCTGATGAATCGTAGAGTTTTATGATTTCATCGACTAAAAAGGTTATCAAATGAATTGTAATTACAATTGAAACGATCGAAAAAGAAATATGAGTTAATATATGCTCTAAGGTTGAAAATATCATAACAATCTTAAAAAAGAGGAGTTCTTTAATTACAAGAAATCAGGAATTGAATTCATTATAGGATCAATTTCGTTTTTTTAGAAGATGGCATGCCGCCACTCGGACTCGAACCGAGATGCTCTAGCACTGCTTCCTAAGAGCAGCGTGTCTACCAATTTCACCATAGCGGCTTGTCTTGAACTCATAATAGCCTATGAATAAGCAATCGTCTAGATTTAAGAATTCAATGGGTTGCAATATTTTTTAGGAAAGATTCAAATGGATGAATAAAAATTAGTTCAAATAGGTATTTGAAGGTTCATTATTTTAGTTTAGGGCCTTCGTTTTCTTAAGATTTTCGTGTATTTTATACTCTCCTCAACTTGAACTCTTTAAAACTGGATAGTTTTATTATCCATTAATAGGATAGAACTCAAAAAAAAACCATTTTCTTAATGAATCCAAAAGAAAAAAACCTATTTTGGATCACTCAAAATTGATACATTATTTATCCAGACTCTCTTCACTAAGTGTTTTTGATTTTCTTGATTGGGTTGATCCCGAGAGATATATGGGGGTGTATATAGGAATTCAGAGAAAATCAAAAAGTCAGAAAGTTACACAAAAGGGTTTAAAATTTTAATCAATTAGTTTCAATGATTTTAGTAACTAAAGATTCAAGATTTTCTATTTGCTCTTCTATAGATAGATAGAGAGAAAAAGTGGATATAGAGAAAAAATAAAAAGTTGTATTATTGTAACAAATAGGTCGATGGGGAAAATAAGACTCCCCGCCTTGGAAATGAGAAAATAGACTAAAAATCAAATTGAGTATCTTTTGTTTATTCTTTTGTCAACAAAAAGAAAGTATTTTTTCTTTTTTGAATTGAGTTGAGTAAGGTAAACAGAAGAATTCTTATTCTACATA